AATTATTTTATCGACTAATAGTGGCCAAATTGGTGTATTACCAAATCACGCACCTATTGCCACGGCTGTAGATATAGGCATTTTGAGAATACGTCTTAACGACCAATGGTTAACAATAGCTCTGATGGGCGGTTTCGCTAGAATAGGCAATAATGAAATTACTATTTTAGTAAATGATGCAGAAAGGGGTAGTGACATTGATCCGCAAGAAGCTCAACAAACTCTTGAAATAACTGAAGCTAACTTGAGGAGCGCGGAAGGCAAGAGACAAACAATTGAGGCAAATTTAGCTCTCAGACGAGCTAGGACGCGAGTAGAGGCTATCAATGCTCATAACTAGTTGTTTTGGGTGCGTCCTAATAATAATAATAAAAAGAAGTTCTGTTTATACACCATATTTTGATTCTGCCGATTGAATCCAATTAAGTGTAATCAGATTTTGATGCAACAAAAAAAGATTCAATAAAAAGAAATAAAATAGAATACGAGTAGTGGGGTATGGAAAAGATACAAAAAAAAATAAGTGAGTATGAGTAGAAATACTTATTAGATACCACTTACTGCGGTATCTAATAAGCTCTACCTACTATTGGATTTGAACCAATGACTCCTGCCGTATGAAAGCAATACTCTAACCACTGGGTTAAGTAGGTCATTTATCATCATAAAGAGAAACAAAAGGAACCTGTCACATCGATAGATTATAGATGGAATATTCCTTCTAAGCAATACCCGGCAGGAAACAGATCAGAGAGCTATCATGTCGGATCATGCAATATTCGCCTTGACAAGAAATGATATACATGATAAAATATTTATCACAAACACAAGAACACAAGGGCTATAGCTCAGTTAGGTAGAGCACCTCGTTTACACGCGCGCCAATGTTTTTTTCAGAGGAGTCCATCATGTAATCAACAGAATTTATCTTAGTAAAAATCGATGTCTTACTCCATGGATTCGAAGGAACAAGAGAACAATAGCCTGACAAACGGTTGGTTGGTCTAATTGAGGTGCCAATTTGGGCGCCAAATAGAACCCATCATCATCAGTGATTTGATAATTGATAAGGTAAATATCCAGTCCATTCAATGCTAGGCATAATGAGTATAAGGACCTCAAAAAAATCTCTTTTCGTCCTATGAACTTGAAGGTGTATGAAGTTTCATATTTGACGCTTTGGGCAGAGCATAGCGATAGAGACTCCATTTAACTTAACTTAGGTTGATCTAGGCCGAAGGCAGACCTACGTCAAGATAACTCTTTTTTGAAACACTTTGGTATTGCTACTGAATAAAAATAAAGAATCAGAGCACGCGGAACCATCTCATTATTTTTCGGTTAAGAAAAAGGATGGCGGACTCGCTGATATTTATATCAGTTGATGAAAGAGCCCAATGCAAAAAAAAATGCATGTTGGGTCTTTGAAACAGTTCGAATCATTTCGATAATAATAAGTTTGATCTGTTTTACCGAGAAGGTCTACGGTTCGAGTCCGTATAGCCCTAATTTTTCATTAATGTTAATAATAACAAAAAATTAACATTAAAAATTTTTTATGTACTTTTTATTTTGTACTTTTGTACATAATATAGTTTTTTTTTTTTCTCATTCATTATTATTTGTTGTTTGTAGCTGGCCGGTTGGTTGTTCCATTGAAATAGAATCATTCCCACATTCTCGCTCATGGGGATCGTTCGGAACATCAAACTAAAAAAAATGCATTTCAATGGAACCAATTGGCATTTAAAAAATTTCGGATAAACAAACCCACTTCTTTTTCAGTAATTTTCGTGGGTGAATTACATACACATTTTTACTGGTTTCCTGCCCACGATCAAAGAATTAGTGATACTACCTTTCTTTGGTATACCTAAAGAAAGGTCAATTTCTTGAAGTAAAAATCATGACATGAGCCCAACTAATAGACTCAAACCCAATTGCTCATCATTCAAAATTCGAATTCTACTGATGCTGTGCTAACTTTATGTATGCAATAAGATTGGGGATCCGTTTGAACAGAGAATGAATTGATCCTAAATCCCTAATTTAGGTATAGGAACCTATGCGTTGTTATATATAAGGGTTCCTCACAATTCACCGCATTGAATCCAATCTTCTCGTACAGGGAGAGATAATAAAATAAATAGGTCAATACACTCTGTTTCCATATCTAATCAATAGAAGAAATAATATTCTACCCGGATCTTAATATATGAATATGACATTAATTTTATTTAATTATTTTTTTTTCATTTTTATATATTTTCATTTCATTATTGAATGATTTTTTTGAATTATTTATTCCTATAAAATAGAAATAAGAAAATGAAAAAAAAAAAAGAATTGAAATTATTAGAAATTAATTTGAATTCAATAAATTTGATTTATTTATTTTTGATAAAGAAAATGATAAATCAATTCAATTCTAATAGATAATTAGAAATCGAAATATGACTAAAATATATATAATCAAATAGAATTTTTGATTTTTATTTGA